TCCGCATAATTTCCTTCAGATTGAGCTGACATCCGTTACGGTCGTTCATTTATTTTATTCAAAAAATCTCCGCTCCAGAACCGTACGTGAGATTTTCATCTCATACGGCTCCTCCCTTCTGTGCATAGTAGTAAGGGGAATAAGTCATGGAATCTAAATTTCACTATTCTCATTATGAACTGACAGGAGCTGGTATTTTTACAAGAAATCTCTAGCTAGCCTTCCCGCAAGAGGTTTTTTTAAGACCTATCATATTAGTACTAGATAGAAATGGTAACTCCAACGATTTCTTTGTCCTCAACGCTTACTATTTCCAGGAATTAGTCACTTCAACAATCTTTGATGGTTATACGAGTATCCAAAGTACGAACGAGATGGATGTTTGTTGTCCCAACCATTCTTGTTAGCCCCGATACCGATAAGGAAAAGGGTAATTTTTACCAAAGTTTTTGTGTTGTTGATTCCTAGTGTAGTGCTTCTTCCCCTATGCCGCCTATTGGTACTAGTGGAGTAGATTGACCTGCAATACAGAACCTATAGGTATAACCTTTCGTTTAATACTAAAATCGACAATAAAGGTATTTGAGGCTGGATCAATCGAGGATACACGACAGAAGGAATTGTTCTATCTCCAAACTTTACCTTCACTAAGCGTAAGTTTATTTCAATAATTTGGTTCTTTATATTCCGAACTGCATCTTTTTCTCGTAAGACTTCGTTGAGGGCTAAAAAAATAAGAACAAAAAATCAAATCACACCATCTCTATAATAGGTAAATGCTTTTTTTTCTCCTGAAGTTGTCGGAATTATTCGTAATAAAATATTAGCTATAATTGAGGAAGTCTTATCAATAAAATTTCCATTTATCCGAGATCTAGGCATAATTAGTAATCCATTCTATAATTCTTCTCATTTCCCTCTCGGGGAAAATGATCCCACAAAAAGGAATTGTAGAGTACAAAATAACATAAAAACAGAAAAATTCTTGTGTACCTTCTGTTCAAATTTTACTTTTTTTTGACAAAGAAAGATGGGAGACTTTTGAATCAGATTGCATTTTATAAAATATCAATTTTGTAGTATACAAATGCACGGAACTATTTCATCTAAGTTAGATAACCAAGGACTTTATTTTACTATGGATTCTTATAACTCGAATCTAATAACTCAATAAATTTAGATTTGGTTATGACCCAAAAAGGAAAAGGATGACTAATGATTATACAATTGAATGAAATGTCATAGAAAAATTCATGGTATGATTCATAAATTTATAATAGGGTAGATGGATGATAAGAGAGGTTGTTTATAAATATGGAATTGGAAAAGAAACTTTTTTTCTATGGACTCACTATTCACTCGGTTTCTGGTCAATAATAGGATTATATAGGAAAGATGGCCGAGTGGTTGAAGGCGTAGCACTGGAACTGCTATGTAGGCTTTTTGTTTACCGAGGGTTCGAATCCCTCTCTTTCCGTTTCTGTTAATTCACCATCGTTACCAACTACAATATATCAAATCAAATAAAAACGAATATCATTATATTATTCCAACAGCTTTATTTGATATAAAATTATGATTCCTAATTACTGTGGTATGGGTACGTAAAAGAAAAATCTTGTGGAAAGAGAAAAAAAAAAATTCTACTGCGTATCAATTTGTAATAAGTGAATAACAAAATACGGATTAAGGCCCTTAGATCTATTTCCTTCGTCGAAAAAGGGACAGAATTGTCTAAACCCCTTTTCTTGTTATGTTCGTTAGGTTCAAGTCTGACGAGAATAATATTCTACGACTAACAATTCATTTATTTTTAAACCGATCCATTTATTATCTATTATTTGATTTACTAAGCCTTTATATTGGAATGAGTCAATAGTCAAATGGTTTGGCACTCCTTCCTGAGGAGATGAAGCAATATAATTTTGAATCAGAGCTTTTGATCTTTGTTTATCCTTCGTAGTAATAATATCTCGGGGTTTGCAACGATAACTTGGTATATCCACTATATGACCATTAACTAAAATATGTCTATGGTTAACTAATTGCCTGGCTCCGGGAATGGTCGAAGCCATACCCAACCGAAAAAGGATATTATCCAAGCGCATCTCAAGTAGTTGTAGTAAAACCTGGCCTGTTGACCCTTTGGCTTTTCCAGCGATATGCACATATCTAAGTAATTGTCGCTCTGTCAGACCATAATGAAAACGCAATTTCTGTTTTTCTTCTAAACGAATACGATATTGTGATCTTTTCCCGGAACGCAATGGGTTTTTAAGATCACTTCCGGATCTAGGTCTTTTACTAGTTAATCCCGGTAAAGCCCCCAGACGGCGTATTTTTTTGAAACGAGGTCCTCGGTAACGAGACATAAAGTAAAGACTCCTTTTTATTTTATTGAAATTTCATTCATTTTACAGAAGAAATCGAAATTAATACTGAACTAAAGAATAAACAAAGCAAAGCGAAATCTATATAGAATGAAATGTATTGTGTTACTATCCAGATTTTTTGTTGTATATATATATATAGAAAGAAGATTAAGGCTCTGTTTTATGATTTATTATATATATAAAATATAAATCTAATTGGATCTAATCAACTTTTTTTTTAGAATTACCACAACATAATAGATTAGTGACTCAACGTTTGTAGAAATGGAGAGGAGAGATTCTCAATTATGGAAAAATCGATAGAGAAAAAAGCCGGCTATCGGACTCGAACCGATGACCATCGCATTACAAATGCGATGCTCTAACCTCTGAGCTAAGCGGGCTCACATAACAGAAATAATGCATAGGAATTCAAGAGACTACCAGATCCCCGCTATTACTTGTAAAGTTCGTATGAACTATATATATATATTTAATATAAACTATTTAATATAAACTATATATTATATATTCTAGTTCATAATTCTATCCATAACATAATATAACTAATAAAAAAATATAAAATTAATATTAATAATATATTTAATAAATAAATAGAATAATATGACTAAATAGAATTCTATTCTAATAATGTAACAGATCTAATAATGTAACAGAAATAAAGTATCTGACTAATTTCAATTTTATTATTATATTTTATTATTATACATAATAATTATTGATGATTTACATTGCTGTTATTTTTATATTTAGCCTATTTCGAATTTACATTATTTATCTTAATTAAATATATATATTTAATTTTTTTACATTCCATTCTATAAATAAACTATAATAAATTCAAAATATAAAAAAAGAAATTTTTTATAATAATTTATAATAATAAGATATTGAAAATACCAAAAAATTGGAATTCCTTTTTTAGATTTGAGAATAGTTATAACAAATAAGGTTAATTATATTCATATTATAGCGGATCAGTCCTAAGAAAAGTATAAAATAAGGATAAAGATACAACAATAAAAATGATAATCAGACATTCCTCTGATTTCGTTCGAAAAAGGATTAAGATAGGACAAAAAAAACAATAAGGAAGAATATCGACCCTTCCAGTATTCCAAAGCACACTCTAAAAATAAAAGGGAAGGGGGACGTATATATATGTRGTATATACCTCTCTATATTGAATTGTGGATACATCAATGATAGAATCATTTCTGATTGAAACAAAGATGATTCATACAATAGAGGTGGAACGAGAGGGGATAGCAAAAAAAATAAAATAGGCATACACAATTTTTTAATATAGGAATCATTATATAATGAACTCAATGGTTCCAAGATAAATGAAAAAGTTGGGTAAAATTACAACTGGATCCTTGTCTAAAAGGGGGATATGGCGAAATTGGTAGACGCTACGGACTTGATTGGATTGAGCCTTAGTATGGAAACCTGCTAAGTGAAAACTTCCAAATTCAGAGAAACCCTGGAACTAAAAATGGGCAATCCTGAGCCAAATCTTTATTTTTTGAAAAACAAGGGTTTAAAAAAGAGAATAAAAAAGGATAGGTGCAGAGACTCAATGGAAGCTGTTCTAACGAATGGAGTTGACTACGTTGCGTTGGTAACTCAAATTCTTCTATAAGAAAAAATGATTAATCGGACGAGAATAAAGAGAGAGTCCCATTCTACATGTCAATAGCGACAACAATGAAATTTATAGTAAGAGGAAAATCCGTCGACTTTAGAAATCGTGAGGGTTCAAGTCCCTCTATCCCCAGTAAAAAGCCCGTTTTACTTCTTTACTATAATTCTCCTTTTTTTTATAAGTGGTTCAAAGAAAACAAATAAAATTCAATATCTTTCTTATTCATTTTACTCTTTCACAAATAGACCCAAAGTGAATTATTCACAGTCCATCTCATTTTACTTACATTCACAAAGAAAGTATTCTTTTTTAAAACCTAAAAAATTAGGGAATAGCTCAGTTGTGTAGAGCAGAGGATTGAAAATCCTTGTGTCACCGGTTCAAATTTAGCTCCTGAATTGTTGGGATAGCTCAGTTGGTAGAGCAGAGGACTGAAAATCCTCGTGTCACCAGTTCAAATCTGGTTCCTGACACATAACTAATTGATTGAAAATTATACCTCTTCAAATTAATTGAAGCGGGTCAGCATACAATACATATTAATAATCTAGAGCGCAATACATATTTTTTAGATAGATGTATAGATCTATCTATGTTTGGAGATGGTAATAAAAAAAAAGTTGTCTAAAAAACTTCCAAGTTTATTTTATAGGAGTTGAAGGATAGAAAAAGTAAGGATATATTTTATACACAGTAAAAAAATCTGTTCTTTTTTCATTTCGTATTTTCTTTCCTATTTTTTCTATTTCTTCATTCTTGTTTATGCTACTTTCAAGGGTTCATCTAAGTGACATGCGCGGTACAAAGTTCATAGTGCAGAACTTTTTTGATTTATCTATTATATTGTTTCTGCTCAAATGAAATTCATAATATCTTAAAAATTGGGTAATACCAATGAAGTCTTTTTTAGCTTAGTCTTAATACGAATTAGAATCCAGTTATTCTCTTTCATCTAGAAC